TCTGAGATAAATAATCTTTTTTGTGCAATTCCAAATGTGAAGTAAGTCTTCGTATCTTGTTGGTGAAACTTACTACTTGAAATTCAACAGATCCACTGTTTTCTTTGTTTTCTTCTTGTTCTTGCAAAATAATTGAAATAAATGAATTTTTTACCATAAAAGAATTTCACACTCCCCTTTTTACAGATATTTATTTTATTGATCAGTAATAATAATGTCAGAAATTTTAATGTAGTATACACAATAATATCATAATTTATTTATTATAAATTATAGATTCCTGTTTTTATCAATTAACATTACTAAATCCGATTTTGGAGTTCATTTGGATAGTGATACAAAAAGACGATATCAAATAGTTTAGTACAAAGATTAATTTATAGCTTTAATTGATTGATACGCCTTTTCCTTATTATTGGAGTATTCTAGACTGGGATGTAAGACAGCGAATATGTGTATTCGGGTTGCTTGCATATAACATGGATATTTACAGATCATCGACAGAAGAAAAAAGAAAAAGATGATTGATAGAATAAAACACCAGAATATATAGGAAACTCAAAATTTAAATCAGGGATACATAGATATCCTTAACATACTCAAACGGCTCCCATTATTGGTATCAAACCAATAGCGATTCATACAAGCTAAATCTTCTAATCGATAATTAGGCCAAAAAAAGAACTTTAATTTAATTAATTCTTTTTTTTTTCTGTCGATATTTTTACTTTCATCCAAAAATTGACTCCAGTTTTTTAGCCTGTTCTCCTTGGAAAATAATTTATTTTTATGCACACCATTCTGATTCTTTAAATTAAAATTGAAAGAAATTAGAATTCTCAATTCTCTACGACGTCTAGACGATAAAATCTTTTCAGGAACAAGCAAATCAGAAGTCTTTTTGTCTCTATTTAGAGTTTTTATTTTATGTCTTGGAATGGATTCATCAAAATTTTTCTTAGCAACATTTTTGGGGTTTCGGTTACTTTGGTGCTTACTTTTATGAACCAATGAAATACCTATTATTTGATACATAAAAAACTGTCCGTCATTTTTTACAGATAGACGGGCAGGTTCCATAATTAATATTCCCTTTTTCGTTAATTGTGTAAGATTTAAACGCCTCCTCATTATATCCAGATTAATTTCTTTTCTTTGAATATAGGATATAGTAATTTTTCTTACATTTATGAGGCTAACCAGGAGACCGTATATCTGGATATTATTCATCATTTTTTGATTCAATTGATTCAAACGTCCAGTCCATCTTAACTGCAAAGGGAAATCTCCTTTAAAGAATATTTTGAGTTTTTCAATCGATTCTAAAAAATATTCTTCAATATTGTTTTGCTTCTTTAATTCAAAATATTGTTTTGAATTTGCTGGGCTAAAATTTAAAAAATTATCATCCTGCTCTTGCTTTGCCTTGCTATTTTGATTTTCACTAAAATTTGGTTTTATATTCAAATTAAAAAAAAGTAAGTTGCTTGGGATAAACCAAGGTTTCTCTTTATATTTATGATATAGTATCACAAACTCTGGAAAGAAAAAAACTTTCGGATTTGATATGAGGTGATTTAAAATTAAGAATTTTTCATTCATTCCCATCCAATCAAAAGATATTTCCATCCAATCAAAAAAGACCCTTTTGTAATTGATTTCGCAATTTGAATCAATTGGAAGATAAAAAATATGAAATTGATCCTTTATTTGGTCCTTATTAGGTTCAACCTGAATTTTTGTATTCAATTTCCACCCCAAATATTTTCTATCCGTATTTCTTTCCATATATATAATATCACTTTTTCCTAGATAATTCTTCATAGGAATATTCTTGAGTATGTTAAAAAAGTTTTCTTTATTTCTGGTGGAATTTTCCTGCTTCTTATTTCTTTCTAATGATGTTCTATAAATACAGGATTTCTTCTTAGTTTCAGAATGAATATATTTATATGATAAAAGATCATATCTATAGTTTTTTTCAAAATTATCCTCTTTATTTGATAATAAATAGACTTTCAAATTTTGTTTTTTTTTGTAATCAAAAAAAAGGTCTTTTTCATAGGAATACCATTTCTTTAAATCATTATTTTGAGAGGTATTTATCCCATTTCGCCATTTTTGGGGGACTAATCTAGACCATGTAATCTGAGATAAATCGTATTGATAATGACCTCTTAACCAGTTTTTCCATGGATTCATTCCATAATTTGGAAGTTTCTTATGTCTTATTTCGGAATCAAATATTCCTTGTCTTCCAAAAAAATCCTTTATTTCATTCTTAAGAAAAAAAGATGGTCCATTATATTGAAGAATAGATCTTACCTTATTGAAGTTAATTGCTTGGGTTTGTGATAATTTAAAAAATACATATTTTTGTGACAAGTAAGATAAATCAAAAAAAATATGTGACTTTCGCTTACTATTTCTAAAATTATCAAATATCTTTTTTATAGTCATAGGCGAAATAAAGTCAATTTGATTTTGTTTTGTTTTATTAATCCTTTCTTGATCTTGATTTCTTTTATTATTGTCAATGTATTTCTCAACAATTTTTTTTGTTGATTCCATAAAAAGGTATAGAGTGATTCTGCGCATATTAATGATACATAGAAAGATATCAATGTATATTTTTTCAATGCAAAATTGAATTATTAATTCAATATTTTTTCTTTTTAATAGTTTCCAAATTTTTGGGGGTGATTCTCCATTATTCTTTTTATTTTTTTTCATTTTTTCTATTTGATTTCTGATTGTGTTTCTTCTATCAATTCTATGTTTCATTTCTTCTTTTGCCTGTAAATAATTTGTCCAACCTGTAGCTCGATTTTGACTAAGTGATTCATGAATTATCTTATTACTGATTATAGAATCATTTTCTGTTTGAGTTTGACTTGATTCATATATTTCTCTCGGTATAAATAATGGAATTTTTGTTCCTTTTAAAAGTTCTTTTATTATTTGTTTTACAAATAAAACAGCTTTTGTTTGTTTCTTTGTTATTTTTTTTAAAACTCTTCGAACTCTAAAATTGAATTTTCTGATTTCGACTTTATAGTCTATATCTTCAAAAAGAGGTTCAAAAAAGGAAGGTGTTTTTCGAGGAGGCCCAAAAGGATATTCTGTTTCCATTCCCAAAACTGTTAAAAAACAAGAATCAAAATAATCCTGTTGCTTTCGATCGCTATCAGAGAGTCGTAGTTTAGATCTGTGCCAAGGTTTCAAATGAAAAGGATATAGGATTTTGATCTGAAAACCTTCTCTTAACCAATTTTTAGGAAATTCCGTTTTGGAGAATTGAAGACCATTATAGCTGCACTTTAGATAAATTTCTCTATTCCAATCTTGGAAATCCTCATACCATTCCGGAGATTGCCGTAATAAAATACGGCCAATATTCTTAACTATTATGAATAAGGGTAATTTAATATATCTTCTAAAAATTGATTGAGCTAGTAACAGAACACTTCTTGTTTTTTGTGCATATGGAATGTTATCCCAGAATTCCATTGCGTCTTCCTGGTTATTTTTTTTTATTTGGAATTGTTGATCTAAAATTTCGAATTCTGACTTTTTACCCAACCAATCTCTAATATTAAAAAAAAAATTCATTAGGTTAGATATAGGAAAAGGAAAATCCTCCATTTTTTCCAAAAAAAGGGGGGAATGGGGATTTCCTTGAGAGGGTCCCCAAATAACCATTTTACGCCTTTGAACGCGCATAGATCCTTTTATTACGGCTCGACGAAAATCCGGTTCTTCTAAATAACTTATAAAACCCGAATCTCTATTAAATTTTCTATAAAGATTATAATTCTTGAAATGAGACTTCTTAAAACTTCGTCTGGAACGAGTTAAAAAAGCTATACGTTTAAATCTTCTTGTTCGAAGCTGGTGATCCAGCCCTTGCATTATGCCTTGTTCTTTTCGTCGTTTTTTAAAATGTTGTTCCAACTCATTGATTAATTTGTATGACCATCGAGGGGGTTTTTTACCTATTTTGTTTATTCCAATAGATTTTTTTTCACGCTTAGGGTTAGTTAGAATTGCGTTCAATGAAAACTTTAACCTATTATTTGAATCTATTTTTACTTGTTTTTTTTCTGATCTTTCGATTTTCTGTTCATATTCTGGAGAATTTGGATAGGGAAGAAGGATATCATGAATTTGATTTAGTTCAGATGTTTCTGTGCAATTTTCTATCGAAGTTTCGTTTATGATTGAAGAAGAAAATAATTTCTTCATTCTTCCACGATACATCCCATTTAAAAAGGGATCATACATTTTAACTAGGCAATTTTTGTTTTTAGGCTCAGTATTACATAATTTAACTAGGAAATTTTTTTTTTTTTTAGTCTCAGCATTATACAATCTAGTTTTTGTTTCAAGTATATTTAGAGAAAGAAATACTGTCTCTAAAGTCTCAATTCTATTTATAAATTCATTATTTAAGTTGTTATTTTTCTCTTTATTAGTATAAAGCCACTCGTTATATAGTTCATTAGCGGAGAGTTTTTCTAATGTAGACAACGATATCCTTCTTGCTATCATTTCCCCAAATGTTGACAAACTGGGGGGATATGTAAAAGATATTCTTTGTTTTCCATCACTTTGGCATGTATAAAAAAAATATTGTGAGGCTTCTCTTCTTACGGAGCCTTTAAAATTTTTATTTCTCTTTCTTATGTATCGTAATGGACGATTCCATCGGTTATAATCGAAAAAAAAGGTCAAAAGAGGTTTTTCAAACAAAAAAAAGGATTTTTCTTCATCTTTTTTATTTTTTTCAAGTATTTTGAACTTCAAATTTTCTTGATTCCCATACATATAATCAACCCGTCTATTGTTATCAAATTCTTCTTCTTCTTCCATTTTGTCGAGTTTGTTCAGTTTCTTACTAAAAATAGGTGATGGTATTCTGCCTAAATAGTAGACACAGGTAAGGAATAAGAAAATACTAAAGATACCGGCCATAGACATAGAATTTTTCAATTCTGACA